ATGAAAAAAAGATTTAATTGTTGGTTAATTGTTGGTTAATTGTTGGTTAATTGTTGGTTAATTGTTGGTTAATTGTTGGTTAATTGTTGGTTAATTGTTGGTTAATTGTTGGTTAATTGTTGGTTAATTGTTGGTTAATTGTTGGTTAATTGTTGGTTAATTGTTGGTTAATTGTTGGTTAATTGTTGGTTAATTGTTGGTTAATTGTTGGTTAATTGTTGGTTAATTGTTGGTTAATTGTTGGTTAATTGTTGGTTAATTGTTGGTTAATTGTTGGTTAATTGTTGGTTAATTGTTGGTTAATTGTTGGTTAATTGTTGGTTAATTGTTGGTTAATTGTTGGTTAATTGTTGGTTAATTGTTGGTTAATTGTTGGTTAATTGTTGGTTAATTGTTGGTTAATTGTTGGTTAATTGTTGGTTAATTGTTGGTTAATTGTTGGTTAATTGTTGGTTAATTGTTGGTTAATTGTTGGTTAATTGTTGGTTAATTGTTGGTTAATTGTTGGTTAATTGTTGGTTAATTGTTGGTTAATTGTTGGTTAATTGTTGGTTAATTGTTGGTTAATTGTTGGTTAATTGTTGGTTAATTGTTGGTTAATTGTTGGTTAATTGTTGGTTAATTGTTGGTTAATTGTTGGTTAATTGTTGGTTAATTGTTGGTTAATTGTTGGTTAATTGTTGGTTAATTGTTGGTTAATTGTTGGTTAATTGTTGGTTAATTGTTGGTTAATTGTTGGTTAATTGTTGGTTAATTGTTGGTTAATTGTTGGTTAATTGTTGGTTAATTGTTGGTTAATTGTTGGTTAATTGTTGGTTAATTGTTGGTTAATTGTTGGTTAATTGAGGGTGCGAGGTTGTATAGGTTGAATTGGCTAGTTTGATTGGGGTGTGAACAATGAATTTTTTTTGGTTGTTTGTTGTAGGGGGGTTACATTAATAAATTTTGTTAAATTATCAAACGATAAAATGATAAAAATTTGTGTTAAATTTTTTAATGGAACTCCAGTAGAAATGATAGGTAATGTTTTGCAATGTGTTAGTGTGATGATAAAATGATCAAACAAACGATAGTGAATTGGGTGTAGTGTTTAGCTGAAAATTGCTAGTGTTGTTAGAAAAGTAAGAGGAATTGTAATAGTATAATAGCATGTCCTTCGAGCATTCACTAAATAGCAACATATAGTAGGGTATGTGGATACACCATAACCAAATGGAAGACAAAGTGCATCAGTGTCAGAATGATTCACCATACACGTTAAACCATATCATTGAGTAACTCTTGAGGACCAGAATCCGTCCGCAAGGCATTGTATGCCCAGGTCTTAGATTGTGTTTACCCGCCGCACTGGAGGGGTTACCTGAAGACGCCCCAAAAAAAAAGGAAGGAAGGCGCCAAAACGGGGGATGTCGCGATCACGGGTGAGATGGTGAGATATAACCCCAACCAGATGTTTCATGAAAGGCAAGTTATGGTAGTCAACCAAGTTATGGCCCTGACAGAGGAACCAGAGGCGCAAAAGAGCAAGTTGTATTCGGGGTTTAGGGGGAAAGAATGGGCCTGAAGCTAGTAACTTAGGACCTTATATGCGGTGCGTTGCTGATTTCACGTGATGTGTCCGACTAATAAATAACCTGGTACGTGGCCGTGGGTTGACGAGAATTACTAGACGATATATGACCTGTGACCATGCATAGTTGATGTTCAAGCACTGTCGTATGGAGGAAATTGTAATGTATAAGTAGTATATTGTAATGGTTGTAGTACTTTTCCAGTGAATGTGTTGTTAGAATCATGACATTTTCGGGTACTTGAATGTAGAAATGTGTTAGATAATGGTATGCCCGGTATAATAGTTTGTCATTAGATCAGTACATAATAGGCACTTGAATGTAGAAATGTGTTAGATAATGGTATGCCCGGTATAATAGTCTGTCATTAAATCAGTACATAATAGGTACTTGAATGTAGAAATGTGTTAGATAATGGTATGCCCGGTATAATAGTCTGTCATTAAATCAGTACATAATAGGTACTTGAATGTAGAAATGTGTTAAATAATAGTATATCCAATCAATAATTAGTCTATGGTCTAAACATTATTGTAATGTCTATATTACATGGATTGTATGTCCTAGTTGAGTGCAGTTATTAATGGGGACAATAAATTAATGCACAGTAGTACATAGGGTGTTAATAAACCCGGGGGGGGTAGGGGGGGGGGTCATGTTCCTGTAGTTAAGATTTATTAACGGTGGCTTTTCAGGCCACAGACCTTGGAAAAAAGCCAAGTAGGAACTACTATGGCTTATTTTTTGTTATTTTTAGGTTTTTGTTTTGTTTTGGGGGCGTTGGCGGTTGCGTCTAATCCGTCACCTTACTATGGTGTTGTTGGTTTAGTTTTGGCGTCGATTGTGGGGTGTGGTTGGTTGTTGAGTTTGGGGGTTTCTTTTATGGCGTTGGTGTTGTTTATGGTGTATTTGGGGGGTATGTTGGTAGTTTTTGTCTATTCGGTGTCTTTGGCGGCAGATCCTTTTCCTGAAGCTTGGGGCGATTGGCGGGTTTTGGGGTATGGGGTTGGTTTTGTTTTAGTACTTGTTGTTGGAGTGGTTGTAGGGGGGTTTGTTGGGGGTTGAAAATTTGGGGTGGTTATTGGGGCAAGTGATGGGGTGGGTTTTAGTCAGTTGGATTTTGATGGTGTAGCTATGTTTTATTCTTGGGGAGTAGGGATGTTTTTGGTGGCTGGATGGGGGTTGTTGTTGACTTTGTTTGTGGTGTTAGAGCTTGTGCGGGGGTTAGCTTGTGGGGCTATTCGGGCGGTTTAGGGGGGGTGTCAGAGAATAGTTTAATGTTAGTAATACCAGCTTTGGGAGCTGGAGGTAGAGGTTTGAGTCCTCTTTTTCTGATGTAACTCTAAGAAGAGGTGGGAATCTTCAGTTTTTGGTTTACAAGACCAATGTTTTGTTTAAACTATTAGAGTGTTTAGAAGTTTAAGATTTTGTTTTCTAGGGCTCCGATGGCGGGGAATAGGATGAGTAGGATGGAGAAGTAGGTGATGGAGGCTAGTTGGCCGATGATGATGAATGGGTGCTCTACGGGTTGGCTTCCGACTCATGTGAGGATAAGGAGATTGGTTATTAGGATTCAGAATAGGAGTTGGGATAGTGGGCGGAAGGTTATTGAGCGTTGTTTTGATTTGTGAAGGAGGGGGGTTAGGAAGAGGATCATTACTGAGCTGGCAAGGGCTAGGACGCCTCCGAGTTTGTTTGGGATGGATCGTAGGATGGCGTAGGCGAATAGGAAATATCATTCTGGTTTGATGTGTGGGGGGGTTACTAAGGGATTTGCTGGTGTAAAGTTTTCTGGGTCGCCTAGTAGGTTTGGGGAGAATATGGCAATGGTTATGAGTGGCAGGAACATGAAGATAAAGCCCAGGGTATCTTTTGAGGAGAAGTATGGGTGGAATGGGATTTTATCGCAGTTTGATGTGATGCCTAGGGGGTTGTTTGATCCAGATTCGTGGAGAAAGGTTAGGTGGATGAGTGTGAGACCTACAATTAGGAAGGGGAGGAGGAAGTGTAGGGCGAAGAAGCGGGTGAGTGTGGGGTTGTCTACTGAGAATCCCCCTCATGTCCATTCTACTAGGGTTTGGCCTACGTATGGGATAGCGGAGAATAAGTTGGTGATGACTGTAGCCCCTCAGAAGGATATTTGTCCTCATGGGAGGACGTATCCTACGAAGGCTGTTGCTATTAGGGTGAGGAGAAGGATGACACCAATGTTTCAGGTTTCTTTGTATAGGTATGAGCCATAGTAGAGTCCTCGTCCGATGTGAAGGTAGATGCAGATGAAGAAGAATGAGGCTCCGTTGGCGTGCAGGTTGCGGATTAATCATCCGTATTGGACATTGCGTGTGGTGTGGGCAACGGATGAGAAGGCGAGGGAGGTGTCCGCGGTGTAGTGTATGGCTAGAAGTAGGCCAGTGACGATTTGGGTGGTTAGGCAGATGCCTAGGAGAGATCCGAAGTTTCATCAGGCGGAGATGTTTGGGGGGGTGGGTAGGTCGATTAGGGAGTTGTTGATTATTTTTAATAGGGGGTGGGATTTTCGTAGGTTTGGGGCCATTGGATTGTGGGTGTTATGTTAGTATGATGAGAATGAAGATTGATAGTGCGAATGATCCTAGGTAGGCTTTGATTAACCCATTGTGGAGGGTGGTTGAAGTTTTGGATATTGTGAGTTGGAGCTTGGCAAGTCCTTCAGGGCCTATTGTTTTATATCAGGATAGGTCGATTAGGTTTAGGGCGATTTTTTGTCCTTTGTGCAGGAGGTTTATAGGGCCGATGCGGTGTATGAGGGGGTTGAAGTATCCTAATGAGGTGGAGAAATTTGTGTAGGGGTTTTGTTTGGGTTGTGTGAGGGTGTGGGTTATGTTTGATAGTTCTGTGGCTAGGATTAGACCCAGGGTAGTGGCGATGATGGCTGCGGTTTTTGTGATTGTTGGTATAGTTATGGGTGGGGTTTTTATTGGGGGGATAAGGGATGTGATTAGAAGACCTGCTGTGATGCTGCCTAAAGCAAGTCGAGTAATCGGGCTTGTGATGGCTGGATTATTTTCGTTTATTGACGTAGATGGTGGTATGCGAGTGGGTCCTGTCTGGACTAGGATTGTTATGCGTATGCTGTATGTTGCGGTGAGGGATGTGGCTATGAGGGTAAGTAATAGGGCCCAGGTGTTTAGGTAGGATGTATTGAGGCTTTCGATGATGAGGTCTTTTGAGTAAAATCCGGCTAAGAATGGAGTTCCTATTAGGGCAAGGTTGCCGATAGTTAAGCATGAAGTTGTTGTTGGGAGTATTTTTTGTAGGCCTCCTATTTTTCGGATGTCCTGTTCTCCATTGAGGTTGTGGATGATTGATCCGGAACACAGGAATAATATGGCTTTGAAGAAGGCGTGGGTAGAGATGTGTAGGAAGGCTAGTTGTGGTAGGTTTAGGCCAATAGTAACTATTATTAGACCTAGTTGACTTGATGTGGAGAAGGCGATGATTTTTTTGATGTCATTTTGTGTAAGGGCGCATGTAGCGGCGAATAGGGTGGATAGTGCTCCTAGACATAGGCAGAGGGAGAGGGCTGTTTGGTTGTTGGTTAGTATTGGATTTATACGGATTAGGAGGAAAATTCCGGCTACTACTATGGTGCTGGAGTGTAATAGGGCGGAGACGGGGGTTGGGCCTTCTATTGCAGCTGGGAGTCATGGGTGTAGGCCAAATTGGGCGGATTTTCCTGTAGCAGCGAGGATAAGGCCTAGTAGGGGGAGCGTTGGTGTTTGGAGGGTATGGGGTGATTGTGGGATTTCTCAGGAGTTTATGGTAGTAGCGAGGTATGCTATACTTAAAATTAGTCCGATGTCTCCGATGCGGTTGTATAGTACGGCTTGAAGGGCAGCTGTGTTAGCTTCGGCGCGGCCTTGTCATCAATTGATTAGGAGGAATGATATGATTCCAACTCCTTCTCAGCCAATGAAAAGTAAGAATAGGTTGTTGGCGATGGTTAGTGTGAGTATGGCGGTTAGGAAAATTAGAAGGTAGGAGAAGAATTTTGTGTTATGTGGTTCTGATGATATGTATCATGATGCGAATTGTAGGATTGATCAGGTTACAAATAGTGCGATGGGGAAGAATAGTATGGAGTATTGATCGATTTTCAGGCTTATTGGGATTTTAAAGTTTGGGATTAGTTTTCATTCTCAGTTGGAGGTGACGCTTTCTATGTTGGAGTGAAGGAATAGTGTGGATGGGATTAGGCTTGTTAGAAAGGCAGTTTTGATTATGCGGGCGGTGTGTGATGGGGGGGTTTTGGGGCTTTTCAAGAGAATGGGGGATAGAACTGGTGTGAGTACGATTAGTATGGTGAGAAGTATGGAGGTGTTGAGAAGCAGAGCTGTCTCCATTGCTTTTACTTGGAGTTGCACCAAGATGGGTGGCTCCTAAGACCAGTGGATTGCTATTATCCTTTAAAAGCTAAGGGGACCGGGGTTTTAGACTCGGGTGCAAGAGTTAGCAGTTCTTGTTGGTTAGACCTCCCCTCGGCAGGTAAGAAGAGTTTAACTTCTATTTTTAGAATCACAGTCTAATGTTTGGGTTTAAACTATACTTGCATAGGGGTATTCCTGAGATTAGTTCAGGTTTGAATATGAGAAGAAGTAGTGGGGTGATGTGTAGAATTATTAGGAGGTGTTCTCGTGTGCTTGAGTTTTGGACGGATGTAATATGGTGAGGGGTAGTGCCATGTTGGGTTGTTAGAAGTATGTAGAGGGTATATAAGGCTGTTAGGAAGCTTGCTATGCCTGTTAGGATGATTGTGAGGGGTGATCAGTTGAATAGGGCAATTATGATTGTAAGTTCTGCTATTAGGTTTGTGGTTGGTGGTAGTGCTATGTTTGTGAGGCTAGCTAGAAGTCATCAGGTCGCTATTAGGGGTAGAATGGGTTGTAGGCCTCGGGTTAGAATAAGGATTCGGCTGTGTGTTCGTTCGTAGTTGGTGTTGGCTAGGCAGAATAGTATTGAGGATGTTAATCCGTGGGAGATTATGAGGATTATTGCTCCTGTAAAGGATCATTGAGTTTGGATGATGCTTGCGGCGATGACTAGGCCCATGTGGCTAACAGATGAGTAGGCGATGAGTGATTTTAGATCCGTTTGGCGTAGGCAGATGGAGCTTGTTATTAGGGCCCCTCAGAGGGCTATAGTTGTGAAGGGGTAGAGTAGGAGTTCTTGGGTGGGAGTTATTAGGAGGGTGATTCGTATAATGCCATATCCTCCTAGTTTGAGTAGTAGAGCTGCTAGTAGCATTGACCCTGCAATTGGGGCCTCTACATGGGCTTTGGGTAGTCATAGGTGTAGTCCATATAGGGGGGCTTTAACTATGAAGGCGATTAGCAGGGCTAGGCTGGATAGGAGATCTGTTCACGAGTTTGTTAGGGTTGGGTGAGTGAGGTTTAGTATGGGGAGGTGTAGGGTGCCGGTTTGTGTGTGAAGGTAGAGGATGGTGATTAGTAGGGGGAGTGAGCTGATGAGGGTGTAGAGTAGTAGGTAAGTGCCAGCGCTTAGGCGTTCAGGTTGGTTACCTCATCGGGTGATGAGGATTAGGGTTGGGATTAGGGTTGCTTCAAATGAGATGTAGAAGAGTATTAGGTCTGTGGTTGAGAATGCTAGGATGATGAAGGGTTGGACTATGGTTAGGGTTGTGATGAAGATTCGTTTTCGTGACAGGGGTTCGTGTTGGAGGTGATTTTGGCTGGCTATTATTATGAGGGGGAGGAGTCAGCAGGATAAGATTAGTAGTGGTGATGAAAGTTGATCGATGCCGGCTCATTGGGAGAGGTTTTTGTGGGGCAAATAGGTTGGAGTGAGTCATTGGAGGCTAAGAGCAGCAATTAAGAGGCTGTATGTGGTGGTGTTTGCTCATATGAATTTTGGACGGGATATTAGGGCAAGGGGGAGTAGTATAGTTGTTGGGATGATAATTTTTAGCATTGTAGAAGGTTTAGGTTATGGAGGTGGTCGGATCCGTGGGTTCGTGTAGAGGCTACCAGTATGGCTAGGCCAGTGCCCGCTTCACAGGCTGAGAATGCAAGTATTAGTGTTGGTAGTAGGGTGGGTGAGGTTGATTGGTTTTCTACTGGTCAGGTTGAGAGTGCGATGTATAGGGCTAGTATCATGCTTTCTAGACATAGTAGGGCGGAGACTAGGTGAGTTCGGTGAAAGGCTAGTCCTAGGCTGCTGAGTGAAAAGGCTGAATAGAAGCTGAAGTGTAATAGGGACATAGAGAAAGTCATAGAGTAGGACTATGGTTTGTTGAGTCGAAATCAACTGTCTTGTTTAGACTAACTTTCTGTGGTTATTCGGCCCACTCTAGGCCCCCTTGGAGTCATTCGTAGATTAATCCTAGTGTTAGTAGAATGAGGATGGTGGAGGTTCAGGTGAGTGTGCTTATGGGGGAGTGTAGTTGGGTGGCTCATGGGAGTGGGAGCAGTAGGGCAATTTCTAGGTCGAATAAGAGAAATAGGATGGCTACTGAGGAAGAATCGGATAGAGAATGGGAGTCGGGCAGATCCTAGAGGATCGAAGCCACATTCATAGGGTGATAGTTTTTCTGAGTCAGGGTTTGTTTGAGCTAGTCAGAAGTTGAGTGTGGTTAGGGCTATGCTGAGGGTTAGGGATAGGGCGAGTATAAATGTGAGTGTGTTAATTGCTCTTCTCTGGGTTTTTACCAGATTTTAGAGATTGGAAGTCAATTGTAATAAATATACTAGAAGAGCATGATCCTCATCAATAAATAGTCATGTAGAGGAATAATCAGATGATATCTACGAAGTGTCAGTATCAGGCTGCGGCTTCAAATCCGAAGTGGTGGCTTGGTGTGAAGTGGTATTTGATTAGTCGGATGAGGCAGATTGTAAGGAAGGTTGATCCGATGATAACGTGAAGTCCGTGGAATCCTGTAGCAATGAAGAAAGTCGAACCGTATACGCCGTCGGCGATTGAGAATGGTGCTTCGTGGTATTCTATTGCTTGTAAAATTGTGAAGTAGAATCCTAGTAGGATTGTTAGGGTTAATGCTTGGGTGGCTTGTTTGCGATTGCTTTCTGTAATGCTGTGGTGGGCTCATGTCACGGTAACACCTGACGCTAGCAGGGTGGCTGTGTTTAGTAGGGGGACTTCTAGGGGGTTGAGGGGTTTAATTCCTGTAGGTGGCCATTGTCCTCCTAGTTCTAGGCTGGGTGCTAGGCTAGAGTGAAAGAATGCTCAGAAGAAGCCAAGGAAGAAGAAGGCTTCGGATGCGATGAATAGGATTATTCCGTATCGAAGGCCTTTTTGAACTGTAGGGGTGTGGTGACCTTGGAATGTGCTTTCTCGCACGATGTCTCGTCATCATTGGAGTATAACTAGGGTTATGGAGAGTAGGCCTATAGTTAGTAGTTGGGGGGAGTTGTAGTGGAATCATATGGTTAAGCCTGAGGTTGTGAGTAGGGCGGCGACTGCCCCAAAGATAGGTCATGGGCTTGGGTCTACTATGTGGTAGGAGTGTGCTTGGTGGGCCATTAGATGTTTTCCTGTAGATATAAGCTTAGTAGGAGGACGAAGACGTAAGCTTGGATTATGGCGACTGCTACTTCTAGGATGGTCAGGAGAAGTAAGATGGTTGTGGTTAGGATTGAGACTGCTGGGATGATGGGTAGGAGGACGGCCGAGGCAGTGGAGATGAGTTGGATGAGTAGGTGTCCGGCGGTCAGGTTTGCTGTTAGGCGGACGCCTAGAGCTAATGGTCGGATTAGCAGGCTGGTGGTTTCGATTAGGATTAGGGCGGGGATCAGGGGTGTTGGGGTGCCTTCAGGTAGTAGATGGCCTAGGGATATGGAGGGTTGGTTTCGTAGGCCTGTGAGCAGGGTGGCGAGTCAGAGTGGGAAGGCCAGTGCTATATTTATTGATAGTTGAGTGGTTGGTGTGAATGTGTAGGGTAGGAGACCTAGGAGGTTAATTGTAAGTAGGAGTATTATTAGGGATGTAAGGATGAGGGCTCATTTATGGCCGTTTTTGTTTAGGGGTATTATTAGTTGTTTAGTAATGAAGTTAATAAATCATAGTTGGAGGGTAGAAAGTCGGTTGGTAATTCATCGGTTGTTAGGGGATGGCAGTAGTAGGGTGGGAAATAGTGTTGATAGGAGGATTAGGGGGATTCCTAGTAGGCAGGGGCTTGAAAATTGGTCGAAGAAGCTTATGTTCATGGTCAGGTTCATGGAGTAGTTTTGGTGGTTGTGTGGGTTTTATTGAGGGGAGGGTTGGTGGGGATGAATATTGAGATTTTTGGTTGGAGGATTAGTGAAAAGGTGATTCATGATAGTAGTATGATGGAGAATCATGGGTTGGGGTTAAGCTGCGGCATGTTCATTAAGGGGAGTTGTGTGGCTCCCTATTTCTAGCTTAAAAGGCTAGTGCTGGTGCATAGCTTCTTAATGATTAGGATGATAATAGTATGGATCAGTTCTCGAAGTGGGTGAGTGGGGCTGATTCTACTACGATAGGTATGTAGCTGTGGTTTGCTCCGCAGATTTCTGAGCATTGTCCGTAGAAGATACCCGGGCGTGTGGTGATGAATGATGATTGGTTCAGTCGTCCTGGGATTGCATCGGTTTTTACTCCTAAGCTGGGTACTGCTCAGGAGTGTAGGACGTCGTCTGCGGTAATGATAATGCGGATAGGTGATTCTATTGGGATTACAACGCGATGGTCTACTTCTAGGAGTCGAAAGTGACCTAGTGGTAGTTCAGTTGTGGGAATTATGTATGAGTCGAATGTCAGATCTTTGAAGTCTGTGTATTCGTAGGTTCAGTATCATTGGTGTCCAATAGCTTTTAGTGTTAAGTCGGGTTCGTTGATTTCGTCTATTATATACAGGATTTGTAGGGATGGGAGGGCAAGAAGGATGAGGACAATGGCTGGTAGGATTGTTCAGATTAGTTCTACTTCTTGGGCGTCTACGGTGTTTGAGGATAGTTTTTCTATGAGTATAAGCGTGAGGAGATATAATACTAAGCTGCAAATTGTTAGTGCAACTATTAGGGCGTGGTCATGAAATTCGATTAGTTCTTCTATGATAGGTGATGAGGCGTCTTGGAATCCGAATTGTGAGTGGTTGGCCATAGATAGGATGTACAAGGTTTTCACTTGTGGTTTAGTTTTGACAAAACTATGTAATTGCTTTACTAACATCCCATAAGAAAGAAGCATAAGTGGTTTGATGCAGTTGGCTTGAAACCAGCATTAGAGGGTTCGATTCCTTCCTTTCTTGTACTTGGACGAATGCTGGTTCTTCGAATGTGTGGTGTGGGGGTGGGCAGCCGTGGATTCATTCGATGTTGGTGGCAGTTAGTTCTGGTTGGAGCATTTTTCGTTTTGATGCAAATGCTTCTCAGATGATGAATATCAGTACGATTACAGCTGTTATTGAGATTAATGACCCAATGGATGATACGGTGTTTCATAGTGTGTAGGCATCTGGGTAGTCTGAGTATCGTCGAGGCATGCCGGCTAGGCCCAGGAAATGTTGTGGGAAGAAAGTTAGGTTTACTCCAGCAAATATAATTCCAAAGTGGGTTTTTGTTCATGTGGGGTGAAGAGTGTATCCTGTGAATAGGGGGAATCAGTGGGTGAAACCTGCAAGGATGGCGAATACTGCCCCTATAGAAAGGACATAGTGAAAGTGGGCTACTACGTAATATGTGTCATGTAGGGCAATATCTAGGGATGAGTTGGCTAGGATAATTCCAGTTAGGCCTCCGATGGTGAATAAGAAAATAAAGCCAAGGGCTCATAGTATGGGGGGATCTCATTTGATAGTTCCTCCATGCAGGGTGGCTAGTCAGCTGAATACTTTGATGCCGGTAGGGATGGCAATGATTATAGTGGCGGATGTGAAGTAGGCTCGTGTGTCGACATCCATGCCGACTGTAAATATGTGGTGGGCCCATACGATGAAGCCTAGGAATCCGATAGATAGTATGGCTCAGACTATGCCTATGTAGCCGAATGGTTCCTTTTTGCCGGCATAGTATGCTACTACGTGTGAAATAATTCCGAAGCCTGGGAGGATGAGAATGTATACTTCTGGGTGACCGAAAAATCAAAATAGGTGTTGGTATAGGATTGGGTCACCTCCTCCGGCTGGGTCAAAGAATGTGGTGTTTAGGTTACGGTCTGTGAGGAGCATTGTGATGCCAGCGGCGAGGACTGGTAGGGATAGGAGGAGTAGGACAGCGGTGATTAGGACGGATCATACGAAGAGGGGGGTTTGGTATTGTGACAGGGCTGGAGGTTTTATGTTGGTAGCAGTGGTGATGAAGTTAATCGCCCCTAGGATGGAGGATACTCCTGCTAAGTGTAAGGAGAAGATGGCTAGGTCTACTGAAGCTCCGGCGTGGGCTAGGTTGCCAGCGAGAGGGGGGTATACTGTTCATCCTGTTCCTGCGCCTGCTTCAATTGTAGAGGAGGCTAGCAGGAGTAGGAATGATGGGGGGAGGAGTCAGAAGCTTATGTTGTTTATGCGTGGGAATGCTATGTCTGGGGCTCCGATTATTAAGGGGACGAGTCAGTTTCCAAATCCTCCGATCATGATTGGTATTACTATGAAGAAGATTATAACGAAGGCATGGGCAGTGACGATTACATTGTAGATTTGGTCATCACCTAAGAGTGTGCCGGGTTGGCCTAGTTCTGCCCGGATTAATAGGCTAAGGGCGGTGCCGATTATGCCAGCTCATGCTCCGAAGATCAGGTATAAGGTACCAATGTCTTTGTGGTTTGTTGAGAATAGTCATCGGTTAATGAAGGTCATAGGTAAGATGGCTGAGTGTATAGGCGTTAGGCTGTAGTCCTTTTTACAGAGGTTTAATTCCTCTTCTTATCGGTCTTGTAGTGAAGTTCATGTTGAGTTGCAAACTCATTGATGTGTGTTGAAGGCACACCGGGACCTAAGTAGACAGAGGCCTGTTGGTTTAGGCATCTAGCTGTTAATTAGAGGTTTTGTGGGATCGAAGCCCGCCTGTCTAGGGTAGAGTTGAGGGTAAGGTTCTAGCTTAATTAAAGCATCTGGGTTGCATTCAGGAGATGCAGGATAGTGCCCTGCGAATCTTAACAGAAACTAAGAGGGTTTAACTCTTATTTAAGGCTTTGAAGGCCTTCGGTTTAAAGTGGGTTATCCTAAGTTTCTAAATGGATGTCATGACTATGGGTGAGAGTGGTAGTAGGAAGGTTGATAGTGAGGTTAGTATGGCAATTGTTGGGCTTGCTGATTTGTTAATGTGCCATTGTTTTATATGGTTTGTGGGGTTTGGAGGTAGAGTGATTGTGGAGTAATATGCTAGGCGTAGGTAGAAGAATAGTCCTAGAAGTGATAGTAGGCTAATAATTAAGGCTGATAGGGTTATTTCTTGTTTAGTGAGTTCTTGGATGATTAGTCATTTTGGTAGGAATCCGGTTAGTGGGGGAAGTCCGGCTAGTGAGAGTAGGGTTAATATTAGGGTTGCGTTTAGTGTTGGGGTTTTCGTTCATGAGGTTATTGTTGTTGATAGTTTTATGGATTTTGTTGTGTTTAGGGTAAGGAATACAGTGGAGGTTATTAGGGTGTATAGGTAGAAGGTTAGTAGGGTAAGTTTGGGGTTGTACAGGGTGATAATAGTTATTCAGCCAAGATGGGAGATGGATGAGAAAGCTAGGATTTTTCGTACTTGGGTTTGGTTTAGTCCTATTCACCCTCCGAGAGCTGTTGAGGAGATTGCTATTAGGGTTAGTAGGTTTGGGTTTAGGGAGTGGGAGGTTATGTATAGAATGGTGATTGGTGGGAATTTCATTATTGTTGATAGGAGTAAAGCTGTGGTTATAGGGGAGCCTTGGAGGACTTCTGGGAATCAGAAATGGAAAGGCACTAGGCCGAGTTTTATTGCTACTGCTGTTGTTAGAAGTAGAGAGGACGTTGGGTGAGTTAATTGGGTGATGTCTCATTGTCCTGTGTGTCAAGCATTGATTGTACTTGAGAATAAAATTATAGCTGAGGCGGCTGCTTGTACAAGGAAATATTTAATTGCTGCCTCAATGGCTCGTGGGTGGTGAGATTTTGAGATTAGGGGTAGGATGGCTAGGGTGTTGATTTCTAGTCCTGTTCAAGCTGTTATTCAATGGTTGCTTGAAATTGTGATTGTTGTTCCGAGGAGAAGGCTGGCTGAGGAGATTAGTATTGCGTATGGATTTATTAGTAGGGGAAGGAGTTAAACCATCATTTTCGGGGTATGGGCCCAATAGCTTTTTTAGCTGACCCTACTAGGAAATAATATAATGGAAGTATAAAGGGTTTTGATCTCTTTTGTGTAGGTTCGAGTCCTACTTTTCTAAAGGTATCAGGAAATGAGAGGGTTGGTATACCTCTATGTTCACTTTATCATAGTGACCCTTTGCATTCAGGCACATTTCCTTAGGTAAGGAGGTAGGCCTGCGTAGCAGATTGGTATGCTGGTGTGTCAGAGGCATAGTGCTAGTGTCAGTGGTAGGAAGTTTTTTCAAAGAAGATGCATGAGTTGGTCGTAGCGGAATCGTGGGTAGGAGGCCCGTACTCATAGGAAAGTGGTTGAAAGGATTAATACTTTTGTGGCTAGGGTGGTGGAGAATAGTTCTGGCGTGAGGTTGAGTGAGCTGGGGTTCAGGAATAGAATTGTTGTTAGTGTGTTTATTAGTATGATGTTGGCGTATTCGGCTAAGAAGAATAGGGCGAATGGTCCGGCTGCATACTCTACGTTAAAACCTGAGACCAGTTCGGATTCACCCTCAGTTAGGTCGAATGGTGCACGGTTTGTCTCAGCTAGGGTGGAGATGAATCATATTATGGCCAAGGGTCAGGATGAGAAAATAAGGTAGAGTGGTTCTTGGGTGGTAGCCAGGGTGTTTAGGGTGTAGTTACCGCTCAGGGTAACTACGGATAGAAGGATAATGGCTAGTGTGACTTCATAGGAGATGGTTTGTGCTACTGCCCGTAAAGCTCCGATTAGGGCGTATTTAGAGTTTGAGGCTCATCCAGATCACAGAATTGAGTATACTGCTAGGCTTGATATGGCTAGTAAGAATAAGAGGCCTAGGTTTAAGTCTGCCAGGGAGAAAGGCAGGGGGAGAGGCGTTCAGATTGTAATTGCTAGGAGAAGGGCTAGTATTGGGGTTATAATGAAGAGTAGAGGGGAGGAGGTTGATGGTAGAATGGGTTCTTTAATAAAAAGTTTTACTCCGTCTGCAATTGGTTGTAGGAGGCCGAATGGCCCTACTACGTTGGGACCCTTTCGGGCTTGTATGTAGCTTAGGATTTTTCGCTCTACTAATGTAAGGAATGCTACGGCGATTAGTACTGGGACGGCGTATGATAGTGCTATAATAAGGTGGTTTAAGGGTGAAGGTCATGTCATTGGAGGGAAGCTAGGGAGAGGATTTGAACCTCTGGGTAAAGGGCTTAAGCCTTTTGCACTTGCCGGGCTCTGCCACGCTAGCGCTCCTTTTCTAGGAGATGTAGTTGGGGTCCCCTTAATAATTTAGTTGGGTGCATTATTTTTGGGGTGAGGGCTTGCTTGTAGCCTGGGCCCTGCTCTTCCGGTCCTTTCGTACTGGGGAGAGCAAGTCATAGATAGAAACCGACCTGGATTGCTCCGGTCTGAACTCAGATCACGTAGGACTATTAATCGTTGAACAAACGAACCCTTAATAGCGGCTGCACCATTAGGATGTCCTGATCCAACATCGAGGTCGTAAACCTCCTTGTCGATATGGGCTCTTGGAGGAGATTGCGCTGTTATCCCTGGGGTAGCTTGGTTCATTAGTCAATTGTATTGGGTCTGGTTACTGTTTGTACATTGAGGGGTTGCTCTTAGTTAAGAGGGGAGGTCTTGTTTTTGGAGGTTAGGTTTTTCTCCAAGGTCGCCCCAACCGAAAAATATAAGCCAAGCATTTGGGTTATAGTGGGCCTGGTAGGTTCTTGTTTGGTGGGTTGTGGCTATTGATTTTTAAGTTCCACAGGGTCTTCTCGTCTTATGGGTTTATTCTCGCTTTTGCACGAGAAGATCAATTTCACTGATTATCTGTAAGAGACAGTTAAGACCTCGTTTAGCCATTCATACAAGTCTCGATTTATGGGACAATTGATTGCGCTACCTTCGCACGGTTAGGATACCGCGGCCGTTAAACGTGATGTCACTGGGCAGGCATCACCTTTAATACTTGGTCTGCTAAAGGCTATGTTTTTGGTAAACAGTCGAGTCTTGGGTTTGCCTAGTTCCTTTTACAGATTTTAATCTTTCTAGAAGGCGCTCCTGGGTTGGGTTAACAGTGGGGTGAATATTTAGTCTTGTTGGAATTTAAATATTAGTTGATCTGTTAATACATGTGGTGGTAAGTTTGCGCTTAAGAGGGGGTGTACCCCGGTTACTCATTTTAGCATTAATTCTCCTATTGTTATAGGTTAGCCTGCTATGTGGGAGGGAGTCATGTTGTGTGCAGATTTTTCTTTAGGGAGCTTTGACGCACTCATTTGTTGGTGGCTGCTTGAGGGCCCACAATGGGGTGGAATGGGGTGGTTATCCGCTAGTGTAGGTTGTGTCCTTTTTTAAAGGAGCTGTACCTCCTTTAATTTGCTCCTGACCATTACATTAAGGTTAAGTTAAGTGTCCTATGGGGAGGGTCAGGGGAGAACTTATATTCGTTTTGCAGGCAACCAGCTATCACCCAGTTCGGTTGGATTTTCACCTCTACTAACAAGTCATCCCACTCTTTTGCTACAGAGACGGGTTCGCTCATGGATAGCTGCTCGTAAGTAGCTCACATGGGTTTCGGGGGGGCAAGCTTAAATTCATTTTGCTTGGTTGTTCTTGCTAAACCATTATGCAAGAGGTATAAGGGTTTATCTTTGCTATTTACTGCTTGGGTTTTCATTGCTATTTCATCTTTCCCTTACGGTACGAGTTGAACTCTATAGCGCCATGGGTTCTTTTCTATCGCCTATACTAGGTTGGTGGAGAATGTTTTAGTTTAGGTGTGGGAGTGGATTTTGGTTGTTTGGTGTCATTTGGGGTGATTGGGCTAGAGTGGGGCTTCAGGGTGATCTGTTGGGGTAGATATCTTTCAGGTGTAAGCTGAATGCTTTGTATTATAGCTACACCCTGGTGTGCTAAGTACACCTTCCGGTACACTTACCTTGTTACGACTTACCTCGTCTTCAGCTGGATTGGGTATTAGTTATGTTATTGGTAGCTTGTGAGGAGGGTGACGGGCGGTATGTACGTACCCCAGAGCCGGCTTAAAGGGGGCATTCTTGTCCCATTTTACTGCTAAATCCGCCTTCCGGTGACGGTTTCATGTCTCCTTTCGTGGTTTTCTATTTTAGAAAATGTAGCCCATCTCTTCCACCCCGTTGGCTATACCTTGACCTGTCTTGCTAGCGAGGGGCTATTGCGCTCACTGTGGGGCTTTCAATGGAGGTGGGCTGGCGACGGCGGTATGTAGGCTGCTCGGGCTAGGGGTGGTTGGGTGTATCGTGGGTTATCGATTATAGGACAGGCTCCTCTAGGTGGGTTTGGGGTACCGCCAAGTCCTTAGAGTTTCAAGCGTTTGTGCTCGTAATTCCCTGGCGGATGCTTTGGTAGGTAGTGGACATCTAGATTTAGGGCCAGGCATAGTGGGGTATCTAATCCCAGTTTGTACCCTGGCTTTCGTGGCGGGGTTGAGTCTTGATAGTGCTAGGGTTGTTTTAATAGTGGAGTTATGTGAATCTTGAGCTTATGACAGCTTAGTTGCATTTTTACCCTAGTTATTTGCGATACGAGTGTGGGCCACGCTTTACGCCGTGTGACGGTTAATTTGGGTTTCTTGTATGACCGCGGTGGCTGGCACAAGATTTACCAACCCTTAGTATTACCATGACTAAGTCGAGTTTACACTCATTGCTTAATGTTAATTACTGCTGAATGCCCGTGGGGGTGTGGCAAAGCAAGGCGTCTTGGGCGATAGCAATGTGAGCCTGATGCCGGCTCCTTTTGTCTTTGTAAGAGGTTAAGGGCATTTACACTGGGGTGCGGATACTTGCATGTATATATCTGGTAAAAACTAACAGTAAGGTTAGGACTAAGTCTTTTGTCCTCGGGCATGGTGTGGTGGGCCGTCTTAGCATCTTCAGTGCTATGCTTTAGTGTAAGCTACGTGGAC